AGTATCGAATACTGGTAATAATATCAGCAAAAGAACGTTCTCCCGTGCTTCCAGACATGCTGAGCTCCACAAATTCTTGTACATTCAAAAAGGAAATCGATCCCGTGAAAGATGGATGGGATCAGTAAATGGAAAACTACTGATATTTTATCTTTGTGAGATCGTCAATTTTGTACCAAGGGTGTATTTAGAGTATACCGAATCAGTATAGCTATCCTTCCTCCGGCACAGCAACGCAGTCCCGATCAGTACCGAAATGAAATGCTACATAATTCCTTCCTTCCCTTTTTGTTCCTTGTTTGTATATGCATAACTTTATGTTAATAGATTAATAGAAAATCCCTCAAATTCCTTATAAGATATACATTGTAAGTTTTGTAATAGATAGAAATTCAAGATCTTGAGAAAATGTGAATCAATGGGTTCTAATAATTCATGAAAGATATTGTCATATTGACACAATTCGATTATATGTAATATTTGAAAACCCTTTTTATGGTTTAATTTTTTTTGTTCGAATCCTTTCATTTCAAATAATTGAATTGGTTGGTCATACAATAAATAATAAACACATTATGATATGATGGTATTTGATGAAAGAAAACAGAACATAGTTGGAACAATCAATAAATATTCGCGATGCAACCATTGTTGCATTCGCTCTAAAGCAAGGTTCTTTCTTGACCGAACTACAAGACAAGGGTGGAACACCATGATATGGAAAGACAGAATGTAGAACCTAAAAAGGTAATGTAAATTCCTCGTCTTCGAATCGAATTTGACCCGAAATAAAACAAGAATAAAGTCAGGGTTTTCTTTTTTTCGATAAATCGCGGGAAACCTTTTTTTTCCACCTATGGCACTCTATCTTTTTTAGTGCCGTCTAAAATGTAATGACTGATGAATCAAAAACTGTCAATTGGAACTAAACTAATCTAGGTAAGTGTTTTATCAACATATGTAGCAAAAGAACATATCTAATTGAACTCTTTCATGCCTACTATAACTAGTTATTTCGGTTTTCTACTGGCTGCTTCAACTATAACCCCGGTTCTATTGATTGGTTTGAACAAGATACGACTTATTTGAAATGAATTGAATAAACAATTTATAAAAATAAAGATTTCTCTTATCTTAGATTCCAGGTATTCTATAGTTTCTCCCCGCGCCCGTGGGAATTGCCAATTCTTGGTCATTGAGATTCGCGGATAATTCAGATTAATATTTAGGGATAGATCTTACCCCCTTTTTTATTTCCTCAAACAAATCGAAATGATTGAAGTTTTTCTATTTGGAATCGTTTTAGGTCTAATTCCGATTACTTTGGCAGGATTATTCGTAACTGCATATTTACAATACAGACGCGGTGATCAATTGGACCTTTGATTCAAAAACATTTTGTGTGTGTTTTTTTTTTGATTGATTGACCTCCTCTTCCTTGTAGGAGGTCAAATGAAAATTTGAATTGCACTTTTTTAAGTTATTTTATTGTATGTGATTCAACATAACATAAACAGAATCACGCTCTGTAGGATTTGAACCTACGACATCGGGTTTTGGAGACCCGCGTTCTACCGAACTGAACTAAGAGCGCTTTCTTATGATAGCAGATACGACTGTAAGGAAAAGGAGTTTTTTGTACCCGCAAAATAGCTTGCATAGATATACATATAGTATGAAAAAATGAAAGATTATGCCCAATTTTAATCGATCTCGATTAATCCCTCGTTATTTCCCATGGGAGAAGTAATAGGTAGGGATGACAGGATTTGAACCTGTGACATTTTGTACCCAAAACAAACGCGCTACCAAGCTGCGCCACATCCCTTTTCAAAATTGTTTTACAGTGTCATTGTAAAACATCCCTTTCTTGTTTTCCACATTGTGATTTTATCCTCGATCTATATACAATTTTCTTGCCATTTCTTCTTTTTTTTTTATAAAACAATTCAATTATATACATCTGAAACCTAACATAGAAAAAAAAATGAATATTGATCAATAATGCTCAGGAAGAGGGGGTCATCTTTTTCTTTTTGGGGGACAAGAAAATCTTATCTACAGGTTCATTGTACATATCCTTTAGGAATTATGCGTAAAAATAAAGAAAAATGATCTTGAACTACGGCATCTGACCATATAATATAATATATGATATAATATATGTATATGTATTACAATAAACAATACAGGAGGAGGATTTTCAATGCGAGATATAAAAACATATCTCTCCACAGCACCTGTGCTAACTACTCTCTGGTTTGGGTCTTTAGCGGGTCTATTGATAGAGATTAATCGTTTATTCCCAGATGCCTTGTCATTCCCCTTTTTTTCATTCTAGTCTAGTTATTGATATGTGAAAAAATAAAGAAAATTAGAGATCTAATTTTATGTGACGTGACTCAAATTTATTTCGCCCCTCTTTTTTAGTTCTTTAAGATAGGAAAGAAAAAAATGTATTGAACTCGGCAAAAATCCGGCGGATCCGAGATCGAATTTG